TGACAGCTCTAATAATATTGATCCTTTATTTGGTGTCAGCAACATTCGGAGTTTGATCTGTGATGACACTTTTTTAGTTAAGGATAGTAATGGTGAAAATTTTTCCATATATTTGGATATTGAAAATTTTATTTTTGAGGTTGAAGACGATCGTTCTTTTTTGAGTGAATTGGGCGGTTTTTTTTCTAGTTGCCTAAATTATAGTTATCCGAATGATGGACCTAAGAGTGACAATCACTACTACAATCGTTACATGTATGATACTCAATATAGTTGGAATAATCACATTACTAGTTGCATTGAGAGTTATCTTCGTTCTGAAATCCATATTGATAGTTACATTTCAAGCGGTAGTGACAATTACAGTAAGAATTACATTTATAGTTACATTTGTAGTGAAAGCGTAAATAGTATTGACAGTGATAGTTTCATCAGTATACAAACTAGCGCAAGTGGAAGTGATCTCGATATAAGTCAAAAATACAGGAATTTGTGGGTTCAATGCGAAAATTGTTATGGATTAAATTATAAGAAATTTTTTAGGTTAAACCGGAATATTTGTGAACAATGTGGATATCATTTGAAAATGAGTAGTTCAGAAAGAATCGAATTTTTGATTGATCCAGGCACTTGGGATGCTATGGATGAGGACATGGTTTCGGTGGACCCCATTGAATTTCATTCGGAGCAGGAGCCTTATAAAGATCGTATTGATTCTTATCAAAAAAAGACAGGGTTAACTGAGGCTGTTCAAACAGGCATAGGTCAATTAAACGGTATTTCCATCGCAATTGGGATTATGGATTTTCAGTTTATGGGGGGCAGTATGGGATCCGTAGTAGGCGAGAAAATCACCCGTTTGATCGAATATGCTACTAATAGATCTCTACCCCTTATTATAGTGTGTGCTTCGGGGGGAGCCCGCATGCAAGAAGGAAGTTTGAGCTTGATGCAAATGGCTAAAATATCTTCAGCTTTATATGATTATCAATCAAATAAAAAGTTATTCTACGTATCAATCCTTACATCTCCTACAACCGGTGGGGTGACTGCCAGTTTTGGTATGTTAGGAGATATCATTATTGCCGAACCTAATGCTTACATTGCATTTGCAGGTAAAAGAGTAATTGAACAAACATTGAATAAGACAGTACCTGATGGGTCACAAGAAGCTGAGTATTTATTCCATAAGGGCTTATTCGACCCAATCGTACCACGTAATCCTTTAAAGGGTGTTCTGAGTGAGTTATTTCAGCTTCACGGTTTCTGTCCTTTGAATCAAAATTGAATCAAGTAGATCATTTAATTCTGTTTTTTTTTATTTGAAGTTTACAAGTATTTAGTTTCAATTTTATTTAGTTTATGGTAATCAAAGTGAAAATAAAAAATAATAAGCACGGAGTTTTACTTGAGGTTATAAAATACAATTGTATAACGGATCATAAGTTGTTGATAATCACTTTTCTTATTTGCTATAGATCCATTTTATTTCTACCTATATAATGCATGATTAGTAATCGGGAAGGCTCTATCAATAGGATAAAAGAGTAAATTTTTCTCCTAAATTAGGAAAAATTCATGTTATTTTATTACATTACGTATTTTTTATAGATATAATTATTCTCCAAGTAAGAACCTTTTTTGGTATTTATTAGAAGATAAGTATAAGAGAACAATAATAATAAATATATATTATATAAAAGTGAATAGGTACACTTATTTAGTTCTACGTTTCTTGTACCTATTATTATATACTGATAATAGATATACTTATCATAAGATATCTTTATAACAGGTACAAAATATTAAATCGAGGTATCCATTCTATGACAATTTTCAACTTACCCTCTTTTTTTGTGCCTTTAGTGGGTCTAGTATTTCCAGCAATTGCAATGGCTTCCCTATCTCTTCATGTTCAAAAAAACAAGATTATCTAGATTCGACGGGACCCAATCTCGTTCATTTTTTTTTTTTTTTTTTCAAGACTCGGACTTGGGTCATAATACAGATATCTATATCTATTTAAATTTATCTATCTATTTAGTGGACATAGGATACAACATGTGGATTCTTCCGAACACAAATGAAAGAGCTATTATGCGCGTGGAAACATCACATCATGGGATGATATGATATATGGGGATAAATAGATTATATATTCAAAAGGGGGTCCGCAGATGTATGAAATGGAAAGTCAAAATATCTCTCTGTATGTAGATATCTATAGTGGGATTATATGAGGGGGATCCTTTTTTATATCTAAGCGATTCGATGAATTACTCCTAATGGTTCACATCATAATAAGAGTGCTAGTTGATAAGAGTTGCTTCAGGAACAAAAAAAGAAAGTCAAATTTTGGTTATTCTCTAAATTTCAATAAAATTAAACAACTGGATCTAGTATGAACTGGCGATCAGAACATATATGGATAGAACTTATAATGGGGTCTCGAAAAACAAGTAATTTATGTTGGGCCTGTATCCTTTTTTTAGGTTCACTGGGATTCTTATTGGTTGGAACTTCTAGTTACCTTGGTAGGAATCTGATATCCTTATTTCCTTCTCAGCAAATCCTTTTTTTCCCACAAGGGATCGTGATGTCTTTCTATGGGATCGCGGGTATGTTCATTAGCTCCTATTTGTGGTGCACAATTTCGTGGAATGTGGGTAGTGGTTATGATAGATTCGATAGAAAAAAAGGAATAGTGTGTATTTTTCGTTGGGGATTCCCTGGAAGAAATCGTCGAATCTTTCTTCGATTCCTTATGAGAGATATTCAGTCGATTAGAATAGAGGTTAAAGAAGGTATTTATTCCCGGCGTGTACTTTATATGGAAATCAGAGGCCAGGGTGCCATTCCTTTGACTCGTACTGATGAGAATTTGACTCCACGAGAAATTGAACAAAAGGCTGCGGAATTGGCCTATTTTTTGCGCGTACCAATTGAAGTATTTTGAAATGAATTGAAGAATGAATGCTTTCGCAGCATTGAGTTCTGTTTTGTTTTTTCAGGTCGCTCATTCGAGCAAAAGCAGACGCGTGTGAAACAACCAGAAAACAGAAAACAAAGCGCTTTTTCCACCAAAAGTTTTTGATGGATTGTATATGGAAATCAACTCCATTTTTTCATACTCGTAACAAGTATACTAAGTATGGATTCATCATATATATCCGAAAAACTAAGACTATATATATACTTCATATTTTTGGGGTCCAATATTTTTTAATTGATATGTTAGATATAGATGGATCATATCTTGTAATTCAATTCTGTTTTTGTTTTGTCTCGAAATTCGAAAAATATGCATTTCTTGACTTGAAGTGGCTCGTTAGGGCATTCAGCGAAAGGATACAATTGCTTCGAATGAAGACATAATAAAAAAAAATATTGTTTCCAGATCTAAGGATTAGCCCTTTAATTAAATTCAAATTAAATAAAATAAAGGGGGTCTGTGGATTCAATACCCTGTTTGTTATAGAACTCATGTTTCATGGAAATATCAGATTGGATAGAATCGAGGAATGAGGTGGTTTCATTAACAATTCACAGATTAAAAATGCCAAAAAAGAAAGCATTCAACCCCCTTCTATATCTTACATCTATAGTTTTTTTGCCCTGGTGGATTTCTTTCTCATTTAATAAAAGTATGGAATCTTTGGTTACTAATTGGTGGAATGCTGGGCAATCCGAAGTTTTTTTGAATGATATTCAAGAAAAGAACGTTCTGGAAAAATTCATAGAATTAGAAGAACTCTTCCTTTTGGACGAAATGATAAAGGAGTACCCCGATACACATATACAAAAGCTTCATATAGGAATACACAAAGAAACGATCCAATTGGTCAAAATGTACAATGAGGATCATATCCATACCATTTTACATTTTTCGACAAATATAATAAGCTTCGCTATTCTAAGTGGTTATTCTATTCTGGGTAATGAAGAACTTGGTATTATTAATTCTTGGGTTCGGAAATTTATCTATAACTTAAGCGACACAATAAAAGCTTTTTCTATTCTTTTATTAACGGATTTATGTATTGGATTCCACTCGCCTCATGGTTGGGAACTAATGATTGGTTCTGTCTACAAGGATTTTGGATTTTATCATAATAATCAAATTATATCTGGTCTTGTTTCCACCTTTCCAGTCATTCTAGATACAATTTTAAAATATTGGATCTTCCGTTATTTAAATCGTGTATCTCCGTCACTTGTAGTCATTTATCATTCAATGAATGACTAAAAATGATCTACTGATATAAATCTAATCATAATGTTTTTTTTACTTCGTACATAAACAAACCATTCAAAATGTTACTTATTTTTTAAGTTTCTACCGATCCGGGAAATGACTCCTGGATCCCAGTAAAATAGCAGAATCGTGGATAGGGAACTCTACTAGCAACCTACCCAATTTATTGTAGAAATTTTCGGGATCAATGATTGGACCATGCAAAATAAAAATATCTTTTCTTGGATAAAGGAACAGATGACTCGATCCATTTTCGTATCGGTCATTATATTTATATATGTAATAACTTGGACATCTATTTCACACGCATATCCCATTTTTGCACAACAGGGTTATGAGAATCCACGAGAAGCTACTGGGCGTATTGTATGCGCCAATTGTCATTTAGCCAATAAGCCCGTGGATATCGAGGTTCCACAAGCGGTACTTCCGGATACTGTATTTGAAGCAGTTGTTAGAATTCCCTATGATATCCAACTGAAACAGGTTCTTTCTAATGGGAAACGGGGATCTTTGAATGTGGGGGCTGTTCTTATTTTACCTGAAGGATTCGAATTAGCCCCCTCCGATCGTATTTCTCCGGAAATGAAAGAAAAGATGGGCAATCTTTCTTTTCAGAGTTATCGTCCTACTAAAAAAAATATTCTTGTAATAGGTCCTGTTCCTGGTCAAAAATATAGTGAAATCACCTTTCCTATTTTGTCTCCGGACCCCGTTACTAAGAAAGACGTTTACTTCTTAAAAT